CAAATAGGAGGGCGGGAAGGCTCTATGGAAAAATGGCGGTTCAATTCGATGTTGTTTAAGGAGGAGTTAGAACACGGGTGCGAGTTAAGTAAATCACTAGAGGGTATTCGACCCGTTGGAAATACAAATGGGGGTGAAGACCCTGTTATAAATAACATGATTCATGGTTGGATTGATAGTGACAGCTCGAATAATATTGATCCTTTATTTGGTGTCAGCAACATTCGGAGTTTGATCTGTGATGACACTTTTTTAGTTAAGGATAGTAATGGTGAAAATTATTCCATATATTTGGATATTGAAAATTTTATTTTTGAGGTTGAAGACGATCGTTCTTTTTTGAGTGAATTGGGCGGTTTTTTTTCTAGTTGCCTAAATTATAGTTATCCGAATGATGGACCTAAGAGTGACAATCACTACTACAATCGTTACATGTATGATACTCAATATAGTTGGAATAATCACATTACTAGTTGCATTGAGAGTTATCTTCGTTCTGAAATCCATATTGATAGTTACATTTCAAGCGGTAGTGACAATTACAGTAAGAATTACATTTATAGTTACATTTGTAGTGAAAGCGTAAATAGTATTGACAGTGATCGTTTCATCAGTATACAAACTCGCGCAAGTAGAAGTGATCTCGATATAAGTAAAAAATACAGGAATTTGTGGGTTCAATGCGAAAATTGTTATGGATTAAATTATAAGAAATTTTTTAGGTTAAAACAGAATATTTGTGAACAATGTGGATATCATTTGAAAATGAGTAGTTCAGAAAGAATCGAACTTTTGATTGATCCAGGCACTTGGGATGCTATGGATGAGGACATGGTTTCGGTGGACCCCATTGAATTTCATTCGGAGCAGGAGCCTTATAAAGATCGTATTGATTTTTATCAAAAAAAGACAGGGTTAACTGAGGCTGTTCAAACAGGCAGAGGTCAATTAAACGGTATTTCCATCGCAATTGGGATTATGGATTTTCAGTTTATGGGGGGCAGTATGGGATCCGTAGTAGGCGAGAAAATCACCCGTTTGATCGAATATGCTACTAATAGATCTCTACCCCTTATTATAGTGTGTGCTTCGGGGGGAGCCCGCATGCAAGAAGGAAGTTTGAGCTTGATGCAAATGGCTAAAATATCTTCAGCTTTATATGATTATCAATCAAATAAAAAGTTATTCTACGTATCAATCCTTACATCTCCTACAACCGGTGGGGTGACTGCCAGTTTTGGTATGTTAGGAGATATCATTATTGCCGAACCTAATGCTTACATTGCATTTGCAGGTAAAAGAGTAATTGAACAAACATTGAATAAGACAGTACCCGATGGGTCACAAGAAGCTGAGTATTTATTCCATAAGGGCTTATTCGACCCAATCGTACCACGTAATCCTTTAAAGGGTGTTCTGAGTGAGTTATTTCAGCTTCACGGTTTCTGTCCTTTGAATCAAAATTGAATCAAGTAGATCATTTAATTCTTTTTTTTTTATTTGAAGTTTACAAGTATTTAGTTTCCATTTTATTTAGTTTATGGTAATCAAAGTGAAAATAAAAAATAATAAGCACGGAGTTTTACTTGAGGTTATAAAATACAATTGTATAACGGATCATAAGTTGTTGATAATCACTTTTCTTATTTGCTACAGATCCATTTTATTTCTACCTATATAATACATGATTAGTAATCGGGAAGGCTCTATCAATAGGATAAAAGAGTGAATTTTTCTCCTAAATTAGGAAAAATTCATGTTATTTTATTACATTACGTATTTATTATAGATATAATTATTCTCCAAGTAAGAACCTTTTTTGGTATTTATTAGAAGATAAGTATAAGAGAACAATAATAATAAATATATATTATATAAAAGTGAATAGGTACACTCATTTAGTTCTACGTTTCTTGTACCTATTATTATATACTGATAATAGATATACTTATCATAAGATATCTTTATAACAGGTACAAAATATTAAATCGAGGTATCCATTCTATGACACCTTTCAACTTTCCCTCTTTTTTTGTGCCTTTAGTGGGTCTAGTATTTCCAGCAATTGCAATGGCTTCCCTATCTCTTCATGTTCAAAAAAACAAGATTCTCTAGATTCGACGGTACCCAATCTCGTTCATTTTTTTTTTCAAGACTCGGACTTGGGTCATAATACAGATATCTATATCTATTTAAATTTATCTATCTATTTAGTGGACATAGGATACAACATGTGGATTCTTCCGAACACAAATGAAAGAGCTATTATGCGCGTGGAAACATCATGGGATGATATATGGGGATAAATAGATTATATATTCAAAAGGGGGTCCGGAGATGTATGAAATGGAAAGTAAAAATATCTCTGTAGATATCTATAGTGGGATTATATGAGGGGGATCCTTTTTTATATCTAAGCGATTCGATGAATTACTCCTAATGGTTCACATCATAATAAGAGTGCTAGTTGATAAGAGTTGCTTCAGGAACAAAAAAAGAAAGTCAAATTTTGGTTATTCTCTAAATTTCAATAAAATTAAACAACTGGATCTAGTATGAACTGGCGATCAGAACATATATGGATAGAACTTATAATGGGGTCTCGAAAAACAAGTAATTTATGTTGGGCCTGTATCCTTTTTTTAGGTTCACTGGGATTCTTATTGGTTGGAACTTCTAGTTACCTTGGTAGGAATCTGATATCCTTATTTCCTTCTCAGCAAATCCTTTTTTTCCCACAAGGGATCGTGATGTCTTTCTATGGGATCGCGGGTATGTTCATTAGCTCCTATTTGTGGTGCACAATTTCGTGGAATGTGGGTAGTGGTTATGATAGATTCGATAGAAAAAAAGGAATAGTGTGTATTTTTCGTTGGGGATTCCCTGGAAGAAATCGTCGAATCTTTCTTCGATTCCTTATGAGAGATATTCAGTCGATTAGAATAGAGGTTAAAGAAGGTATTTATTCCCGGCGTGTACTTTATATGGAAATCAGAGGCCAGGGTGCCATTCCTTTGACTCGTACTGATGAGAATTTGACTCCACGAGAAATTGAACAAAAGGCTGCGGAATTGGCCTATTTTTTGCGCGTACCAATTGAAGTATTTTGAAATGAATTGAAGAATGAATGCTTTCGCAGCATTGAGTTCTGTTTTGTTTTTTCAGGTCGCTCATTCGAGCAAAAGCAGACGCGTGTGAAACAACCAGAAAACAGAAAACAAAGCGCTTTTTCCACCAAAAGTTTTTGATGGATTGTATATGGAAATCAACTCCATTTTTTCATACTCGTAACAAGTATACTAAGTATGGATTCATCATATATATCCAAAAAACTAAGACTATATATATACTTCATATTTTTGGGGTCCAATATTTTTTAATTGATATGTTAGATATAGATGGATCGTATCTTGTAATTCAATTCTGTTTTTGTTTTGTCTCGAAATTTGAAAAATATGCATTTCTTGACTTGAAGTGGCTCGTTAGGGCATTCAGCGAAAGGATACAATTGCTTCGAATGAAGACATAATAAAAAAAATATTGTTTCCAGATCTAAGGATTAGCCCTTTAATTAATTTAATTTCAATTAAATAAAGGTGGTCTGTGGATTCAATACCCTGTTTGTTATAGAACTCATGTTTCATGGAAATATCAGATTGGATAGAATCGAGGAATGAGGTGGTTTCCTTAACAATTCACAGATTCAAAATGCCAAAAAAGAAAGCATTCAACCCCCTTCTATATCTTACATCTATAGTTTTTTTGCCCTGGTGGATTTCTTTCTCATTTAATAAAAGTATGGAATCTTTGGTTACTAATTGGTGGAATGCTGGGCAATCCGAAGTTTTTTTGAATGATATTCAAGAAAAGAACGTTCTGGAAAAATTCATAGAATTAGAAGAACTCTTCCTTTTGGACGAAATGATAAAGGAGTACCCCGATACACATATACAAAAGCTTCATATAGGAATACACAAAGAAACGATCCAATTGGTCAAAATGTACAATGAGGATCATATCCATACCATTTTACATTTTTCGACAAATATAATAAGCTTCGCTATTCTAAGTGGTTATTCTATTCTGGGTAATGAAGAACTTGGTATTATTAATTCTTGGGTTCGGAAATTTATCTATAACTTAAGCGACACAATAAAAGCTTTTTCTATTCTTTTATTAACGGATTTATGTATTGGATTCCACTCGCCTCATGGTTGGGAACTAATGATTGGTTCTGTCTACAAGGATTTTGGATTTTATCATAATAATCAAATTATATCTGGTCTTGTTTCCACCTTTCCAGTCATTCTAGATACAATTATAAAATATTGGATCTTCCGTTATTTAAATCGTGTATCTCCGTCACTTGTAGTCATTTATCATTCAATGAATGACTAAAAATGATCTACTGATATAAATCTAATCATAATGTTTTTTTGACTTCGTACATAAACAAACCATTAAAAATGTTACTTATTTTTTAAGTTTCTACCGATCCGGGAAATGACTCCTGGATCCCAGTAAAATAGCAGAATCGTGGATAGGGAACTCTACTAGCAACCTACCCAATTTATTGTAGAAATTTTCGGGATCAATGATTGGACCATGCAAAATAGAAATATCTTTTCTTGGATAAAGGAACAGATGACTCGATCCATTTTCGTATCGGTCATTATATTTATATATGTAATAACTTGGACATCTATTTCACACGCATATCCCATTTTTGCACAACAGGGTTATGAGAATCCACGAGAAGCTACTGGGCGTATTGTATGCGCCAATTGTCATTTAGCCAATAAGCCCGTGGATATTGAGGTTCCACAAGCGGTACTTCCGGATACTGTATTTGAAGCAGTTGTTAGAATTCCCTATGATATCCAACTGAAACAGGTTCTTTCTAATGGGAAACGGGGATCTTTGAATGTGGGGGCTGTTCTTATTTTACCTGAAGGATTCGAATTAGCCCCCTCCGATCGTATTTCTCCGGAAATGAAAGA